TAATTTCAATATGGGTTCCGACGAGGCCAATTTAGTAATTCGTAAAGCTGAGGTTAACGAGGGTACTGCCGTGAAGAAATTAAAACCACGGGCTCGAGGACGTAGTTATGCGATAAAAAAAGCTACCTGTCATATAACTATTGTAGTGCAAGATAGATCTTTAGATGAATATGAAGAGATATCTTTCTATTCGTTAAAAAACCCTAGATGGAAAAAGACAACTATGGTATATGATGATGCGTATAATAGCGAGGTAGTATGGGACAAAAAATAAATCCACTTGGTTTCCGACTTGGGACAACCCAAAGCCATCATTCCCTTTGGTTTGCACAACCAAAAAATTATTCTGAGGGTCTACAAGAAGATCAAAAAATAAGAGATTTTATCAAAAATTATGTTCAAAAGAATATGAGAATATCCTCCGGCGCCGAGGGAATTGCCCGCATAGAGATTCAAAAAAGAATCGATTTGATCCAGGTCATAATCTTTATGGGGTTCCCGAAGTTATTAATCGAAAGTAGACCGCGAGGAATCGAAGAATTACAGATGAATCTACAAAACGAATTTCATTATGTGAACCGAAAACTTAACATTGCTATCACAAGAATTGCAAAACCTTATGGAAATCCTAATATTCTTGCAGAATTTATAGCCGGGCAATTAAAGAATAGAGTTTCATTTCGAAAAGCAATGAAAAAGGCTATTGAATTGACTGAACAAGCAGATACAAAAGGAATTCAAGTACAAATTGCAGGGCGTATCGACGGAAAAGAAATTGCACGTGTCGAATGGATCAGAGAAGGTCGGGTTCCCCTACAAACCATTCGCGCTAAAATTGATTATTGTTCCTATACAGTTCGGACTATCTATGGGGTATTAGGCATCAAAATTTGGATTTTTATAGACAAGGGAGAGGAATAACAAAACTTTCATTGTTTTTCCGTCGATAGAACAAAAAGGGGGAAACTCATTCATTCTTTTTCTGGCCAATCAAAAAAATTCTGAATTCTTTAATTCTTTTAATTCTATAGGGTTGAATAAAAATTAGATTGACCTTTTGTTTTGATATAATTGCTATGCTTAGTGTGTGACTCGTTGGTTTTAGGGGGTTGGGATTAAAAAAGACCGGCCCAGTAGTATGAAAACCAACCCATCGCTTCATATTATCTGGATCTAAAGAACCTGTCAAGATATGCCAAATCGGTCATATCTTTGTAGCAACTGAAATTTTTTTACAATTAAACTTTAATGAATTCTAAGTTTAAAACAAAATACAGAACAAGAGTGTGGATAAATGGAAGGGTGAGAGAAAGAAAGAAAAAAATATCAATGATATAGAATTCCAATATGTAAGGTCTATGAGTCCTCTCATAACAGTGTAATAAAGCATCAATACTAATTGATTCATCCATAATGAAATATTAAATGAATCCTTCTTATAGATTATAGAAGAAAAAACTCAAGAGCTTCGAGCCAATAAAGACTAAGAAGATTGACTCAAGGATAAATTGGATTAGAAGCTTCGTTGTAAAATTCTGACCTAACCATTTAGTACGAAGTGGTGGGGACGAAGGAACCTGTGAATGCAAAAGATTTTATTCAACAAATGAATCTTAATGATTCACTCGTTGGGATGGCGAAATGAACCGGAAATCAATTCATCTATTCGGAGAAATGACGAACAAGTGCTAGGACTGAAATAGAGATTGCAAGAGTCAATATTCGCCCGCGATAATTTTTTTTGAATTTGAATTGGTAAACCTGGATAAAAGACAAAAGAAAATAAAGATTTAATAGGACGTTCCAAAAAAAAAAACGATTTTTTATCCAATTTTTTCTAAAAATGTTCTAATATCTATGCAAATTAATTGAAATTCCATTTGGAATCCTTTTATTCGCGAGGAGCTGGATGAGAAGAAACTCTCACGTCCAGTTCTGTAGTAGAGATGGACTTCCGAAACAACCATCAATTATAACCCCAAAAGAACTAGATTCCGTAAACAACATAGAGGACGAATGAAGGGAATATCTTATCGAGGTAATCATATTTGTTTCGGTAAATATGCTCTTCAGGCGCTTGAGCCTGCTTGGATCACATCTAGACAAATCGAAGCGGGTCGACGAGCAATGACACGAAATGCACGCCGTGGTGGAAAAATATGGGTCCGTATATTTCCAGACAAACCAGTTACAATAAGACCCGCCGAAACACGTATGGGTTCGGGGAAAGGATCCCCTGAATATTGGGTAGCTGTTGTTAAACCGGGGCGAATACTATATGAAATGGGCGGAGTAACTGAAAATATAGCTAGAAGGGCGATTTTAATAGCAGCATCCAAAATGCCTATACGAACTCAATTTATTATTTCGGGATAAAAATGTAGAACCAACACAAATGAGTCTTGGGAATGAAAGAAAACCGCAGGTTTCTTTTTTTTGACAAACAATATTTCTTTTATTTTCTTCATCCTTTGCAGTGGAAGAATAGACTCAAAACTTCATATGATTCAACCTCAGACCCATTTAAATGTAGCGGATAACAGCGGGGCTCGAAAATTGATGTGTATTCGAATCCTAGGAGCTAGTAATCGCCGATATGCTCATATTGGTGACGTTATTGTTGCTGTGATCAAAGAAGCAGTACCAAACATGCCCCTAGAAAAATCAGAAGTAGTAAGAGCTGTAATTGTTCGTACCTGTAAAGAACTTAAACGTGACAGCGGTATGATAATACGATATGATGACAATGCTGCAGTTGTGATTGATCAAGAAGGAAATCCAAAAGGAACTCGAATTTTTGGTGCAATCCCCCGCGAATTGAGACAATTCAATTTTACTAAAATAGTTTCATTAGCTCCCGAGGTATTATAAAATGGGAGCCTGATATCTTTGGGGTCTTTGAAAAGAAATAGATTAAGAACTAGATTAATTCGTAGATTATGTCTCACGCATATACCTTGAAAAATTCATATTCATAAACCAATAAAAAAACATGTTAATTAGATCCAATTTTGAGGCACCAAAAATTTTACTTCATCATGGGTAGAGACACTATTGCTGAGATAATAACCTCTATACGAAATGCGGATATGGATAGAAAAAGAGTTGTTCGCATAGCATCTACTAATATTACCGAAAATATTGTTAAAATACTTTTCCGAGAAGGTTTTCTCGAAAACGTCAGAAAACATCGAGAAAAAAACAACAATTTTTTGGTTTTAACCCTGCGACATAATAGAAGGAATAGGAAAAGATCCCATACCTGTAGAAATTTTTTAAATTTAAAACGGATCAGCCGACCCGGTCTACGAATCTATTCTAACTCTCAACGAATTCCTAGAATTTTAGGTGGAATGGGGATTGTAATTCTTTCTACTTCTCGAGGTATAATGACAGACCGGGAGGCTCGACTAGAAAGAATCGGCGGAGAAATTTTATGTTATATATGGTAATCCTTTTAATATCCAAATGGGATCCGAAACCTCTTCCTATTTGTAAAAAAAAAAAGAAAGGGGTGAGTTGTCTAATATCGTTTCTCCTACATTAGTTGATACTTCAAGGGGGCTTTACCTGAAATGAAAGAACAAAAATGGATTCATGAGGGTTTAATTACCGAATCGCTTCCCAATGGCATGTTCCGGGTTCGGTTAGATAATGAAGATCTGATTATAGGTTATGTTTCAGGAAAGATCCGACGTAGTTTTATACGGATACTGCCAGGAGATAAAGTCAAAATTGAAGTAAGTCGTTATGATTCAACTAGAGGACGTATAATTTATCGACTCCGAAACAAGGATTCGAAAGATTAGGTGGTTTTTATTCAATACGATTCGAGATGAAAAATTGCAAGAAACTTATTTTCTACCAAGAAGTAGATTCAGAATTAAGATAAGGAATGAAAAATATGAAAATAAGAGCTTCCGTCCGTAAAATTTGTGAAAAATGTCGACTAATCCGCAGACGGGGGCGCATTAGAGTAATTTGCTCGAACCCGAGACATAAACAAAGACAAGGATAATCAGACTCACCAAAGGAATAAACGTACAAATAAAGAATCTGTTTTGACATCAAATGGATATATTCCATATATTTCTGACTCATATTTATGAGATGCTACAATATGGCAAAAGCTATACCGAGAATTGGTTCACGTAAAAATGTACGTATTGGTTCACGTAAAAGTGCACGTAGAATACCAAAGGGAGTTATTCATGTTCAAGCAAGTTTCAATAATACTATTGTCACCGTTACAGATGTACGGGGTCGGGTCGTTTCCTGGTCCTCGTCCGGTACTTGTGGATTCAAGGGTACGAGAAGGGGGACGCCCTTTGCCGCTCAAACTGCAGCGGCAAATGCTATTCGTACAGTAGTAGATCAAGGTATGCAACGAGCCGAAGTCATGATAAAAGGTCCCGGTCTCGGAAGAGACGCCGCATTACGAGCTATTCGTAGAAGTGGTATACTATTAACTTTTGTGCGGGATGTAACCCCCATGCCACATAATGGCTGTAGACCCCCCAAAAAAAGACGTGTGTAGAAATGAAGAGTGAAGAAATTTCAAGAGAAACAAGAGAAATAAATAATTCAATCAAATAAAATATTATTACTATGGTTCGAGAGAAAGTAACAGTATCTACTCGGACGCTGCAGTGGAAGTGTGTTGAATCCAGAACAGACAGTAAGCGTCTTTATTACGGGCGTTTTATTCTGTCTCCACTTATGAAAGGACAGGCCGACACAATAGGCATTGCGATGAGAAGAGCTTTGCTTGGAGAAATAGAAGGAACATGTATCACACGCGTAAAATCTGAGAATGTCCCGCATGAATATTCGACTATAACGGGTATTCAAGAATCGGTCCACGAAATTATAATGAATTTGAAAGAAATTGTATTGAGAAGTAATCTATATGGAACTTGTGGCGCGTCGATTTGCGCCATGGGCCCTGGATATGTAACTGCTCAAGATATGATCTTACCGCCTTATGTGGAAATCGTCGA